TAAAAATTTGGATATTCGTAGACGAAGAATAAAAAAACTTTATTTGTCTTTACATTTTATCCATTTTATGCAACGATAAAAAACGAAAACTATGTAGTATAACACTATACAGTAATAAAAAAAATTGCCGTCTTCTTTTTTATGTTTAAGAAAAAAATCAGCAATTCTATAAGGTTGAATAAAAATTTCCATCAAAACTCCTTTGATATAATTGCTATGCTTAGTGTGTGACTCGTTGGTTTAGGATTCGATTAGATTAAGAAAAAAAAAAAAAAGAATAAAGAACTTACCTATTAAGAGCAACTAATAACTATAGCATTAATAAAAAACCTAAGAAACTCATTGCTTCACATTATCTGGATCCAAAAAATAAGTCAAGATATGATAGACTGATCATATCATTGTAGCAACTGAATAAAAAAAAAAAGAATAAAGAAATATGATTATATGAAAGGTAATCAAAAAGTATGCGGATAAATGGAAGGATGAAAGAAAGAGAGAAAAATTTGAATATTAATGATATATAATTCCAATTTGGAAAGTCTATGAGGTCACTGTACGAAAAGCAATGTAATAAAGCATCAATACAGATTCATTCATAATAATTAGATAAATCTGTTCCGAAAACAAAAAATTAAGAGCCTTGAGCCAATAAAAACTGAGAAAATTGACTCAAAAACAAATTAAAAAATAAAATTAAAAATTTCATGTAAGAGCTCCATTGTAGAATTCGGGCCTAATGATTAATCAAGAAGCAATGGGAACGATGGAACCCATGAATATATAGGATTCTAGTGAAAAACAAATCTTAGTAATTCATTGGACAGGATGGCGGAATAAACCAGAAACTTTATTATCTATTCTGATTTTGATTCTGAGACCTCGCGGAATAAACATCAAACTTAAATAGATATTGAAAGAGTAAATATTCGCCGGCGAATAATTTTTTTTTTTCGTATTTTATTACTTTTTTTTATTTGAAAAAAAAAAATGAAAAAGATAAAAGAAAATAAGGATTTGTTAGAATATTCTAACTCTAACAAAAACTACATTCGAGATGATGATATTAGGTTATTTTTAAATAAATAGAAATAGAATTCATCTTGGATTTCATTTCGAAAAAGACATACACAAATTTATAAGAGATCAGATGAAATTTTAAAAAATACCATGATTAATAGGATTAATCATTAGCTACATCTATATCTTAATACAAGCTTTTTTAGTCCTTTTATTCGCGAGGAGCTGGATGAGAAGAAACTCTCACGTTCAGTTCTGTAGTAGAGATGGAATTTCTAATTTAGACCATCAACTATAACCCAAAAAGAACCAGATTTCGTAAACAACATCGAGGAAGACTAAAAGGAATATCTTCTCGTGGGAATCGTGTTTGTTTTGGCAGATATGCTCTTCAAACACTTGAACCCGCTTGGATCACATCTAGACAAATAGAAGCAGGGCGACGAGCAATGACACGAAATGTACGACGTGGTGGAAAAATTTGGGTACGTATATTTCCAGACAAACCAGTTACAGTAAGACCCGCGGAAACCCGTATGGGTTCTGGGAAAGGATCCCCAGAGTATTGGGTAGCTGTGGTTAAACCAGGTAAAATCCTTTATGAAATGGGTGGTGTACCCGAAAATATAGCCAGAAAAGCTATTGAAATAGCGGCATCAAAAATGCCTATAAAAACCCAATTCATTATTTCTGAATAGGAATATAGAATGAAAAAGCTAAATAGCATTTAAGGATAAAAAGATTATAAGTTTTCTTTTTTTGACAAACAATATTTTTTTACTTCGTCCTTTGCATTAAAAGAATAGATACAAAAAAATGATATGATTCAACCACAAACCTATTTGAATGTAGCAGACAACAGCGGGGCTCGAGAATTGATGTGTATTCGAATAATAGGAGCTAGTAATCGCCGATATGCTCATATTGGTGACGTTATTGTTGCTGTAATCAAGGAAGCAATACCAAATACTCCTCTAGAAAGATCAGAAGTGATCAGAGCTGTAATTGTACGTACTTGTAAAGAACTCAAACGTAACAATGGGACGATAATACGATATGATGACAATGCCGCAGTTGTCATTGATCAAGAAGGAAATCCAAAAGGAACTCGAGTTTTTGGGGCGATCCCACGGGAATTGAGACAATTAAACTTTACTAAAATAGTTTCATTAGCTCCTGAGGTATTATAAGACCTAAATATCGATAGTTAGTATAGGATAGGATAAAAAAATGGTACTGAAATTAGATTAATTAATAGATTGTGTATCACGCATATACCCTTAAAAATATTAATAATTTAATTCATATATTAATATATAATTCGTCTATATCTATATATAAATAAAAGAAAAAGAACATGTTGATTATATCAAAATTATCGAACAATAAGGAATTTTAACTTAATCATGGGGAAAGACACTATTGCTGATATAATAACCTCTATACGAAATGCTGACATGAATAGAAAAGGAACGGTTCGGATAGGATCGACTAACATTACCGAAAGCATTGTTAAAATACTTTTACGAGAGGGTTTTATCGAAAACGTAAGGAAACATCGCGAAAACAACCAATATTTTTTTATTTTAACCCTAAGACATAGACGAAATAAGAAAGAATCCTATAAAACTTTTTTAAATTTAAAGAGAATAAGTCGACCGGGTCTACGAATCTATTCTAACTCTCAACGAATTCCACGAATTTTAGGCGGAATAGGAATTGTAATCCTTTCGACTTCTCAAGGTATAATGACAGACCGAGAAGCTCGATTAAAAAGAATCGGCGGAGAAATTTTGTGTTATATATGGTAATCCTTCTAATATAAAATTTGGATATCCGGAACTTACCATTTGTGAAAAAAAAAAGGGGGGTTGTGTAATACCACCCCTGCTAAAAAAGTTTAGAATGTTTTACCTCGAATAAAATTAAAGAAAAAAAAAATGAATTAATGAAAGTTTTCTTTCTGAATCACTTCCGAACGGCATGGTTCGATTTTGTTTAGATACTAAGGATTTGTTTGATTTTAGGTCATGCTTTTGAAAGGATTCGACATTTTTTTTGTATAGGTATACCTTTAGGAGAAAAATGTAAAAATTTTAGTAAGTTTTTAGGTATAAGTTAATTAGGAAACAGCTATTTTCTAGACTCCATAACAAGGATTCAAATGAGTAAGTGGTTTTTTTTTTCAATTTCAACATTCCTTTCACGAAGATACAATTCAAGATTAAAAAATATCAAGAAACCTTTTTTTCGTCCAACAATAAGTATATTCAGAGAATTAAGGAATAACAACTATGAAAATAAGGGCTTCCGTTCGTAAAATTTGTGAAAAGTGTCGACTAATCCGTAGGAGGGGACGAATTATAGTAATTTGTTCCAACCCGAGGCATAAACAAAGACAAGGATAATCTTACTAAAGGAAATAAAGGAAAGGCAAAAGGTACTTCCAAGGAGCTGGCAAAAAAAAAGGTCCGTTTTGACATGAAATGGATATATCCATATATTTCTTGTGAAATGAAAAAAATATGGCAAAACCTATATTAAGAATTGGTTCACGTAAAAATACACGTAGTGGTTCACGTAAAAATGTACGTAGAATACCAAAGGGAATTATTCATGTTCAAGCAAGTTTCAACAATACCATTGTGACCGTTACAGATGTACGGGGTCGGGTGATTTCTTGGTCCTCCGCGGGTACTTGTGGATTCAGGGGTACAAGAAGAGGAACTCCTTTTGCTGCTCAAACCGCAGCAGGAAATGCTATTCGAGCAGTAGTGGATCAAGGTATGCAACGAGCTGAAGTAAGGATAAAAGGCCCTGGACTGGGAAGAGATGCAGCATTACGAGCTATTCGTAGAAGCGGTATACTTTTAAGTTTCGTACGAGATGTAACCCCTATGCCACATAATGGTTGTAGACCCCCTAAAAAAAGACGTGTATAGAACTAAATTAAAGGCTGAAAGGGTTTCAAGAGAAATAAACGATTCAATGATCTGATCAAATAAAATTACTATGGTTCGAGAGAAAGTCAAAGTATCTACTCGGACACTACAGTGGAAGTGTGTTGAATCAAGAAGAGACAGTAAGCGTCTTTATTATGGACGCTTTATTCTGTCTCCACTTATGAAAGGTCAAGCCGACACAATAGGCATTGCGATGAGAAGAGCTTTACTTGGCGAAATAGAAGGAACATGTATTACACGTGCAAAATCTGAGAACATACCACATGACTATTCTAACATAGTAGGTATTCAAGAATCAGTACATGAAATTTTAATGAATTTGAACGAGATTGTATTAAGAAGTAATCTATATGGAACGCGCAACGCGCTTATTTGTGTCCAAGGTCCCGGATATATAACTGCTCGAGACATAATTTTACCGCCCTCCGTGGAAATCATTGATAATACACAGCATATAGCTACCTTAACGGAACCAATAGATTTGTGTATTGGATTAAAAATCGAGAGGGATCGCGGATATAGTCTAAAAATGTCAAATAACTCTGAAGACCGAAGTTATCCTATAGATGCTGTATTCATGCCTGTTAAAAACGCGAATCATAGTATTCATTCTTATGGGAATGGGAATGAAAAACAAGAGATTCTTTTTCTAGAAATATGGACAAATGGAAGTTTAACTCCTAAAGAAGCACTTCATGAAGCCTCCCGGAATTTGATTAATTTATTTATTCCTTTTCTACATGTAGAAGAAGAAACGTTCTATTTAGAGAACAATCAACATCAAGTTACTTTACCCCTTTTTCCTTTTCATAATAGATTAGTTAACCTAAGAAAAAAAAAAAAAGAACTAGCATTTCAATATATTTTTATTGACCAATTAGAATTGCCTCCCAGAATCTATAATTGTCTGAAAAAGTCCAATATACATACATTATTGGACCTTTTGAATAACAGTCAAGAAGACCTTATCAAAATTGAACATTTTCACATAGAAGATGTAAAAAAGATATTAGACAT